ATGAATATTTGTGAACAATGCGGATATCATTTGAAAATGAGCAGTTCAGAAAGAATCGAAGTTTTGATTGACCCCGGCACTTGGGATCCTATGGATGAAGACATGGTCTCTCGGGATCCCATTGGATTTTTTTCGGAAGAGGATCCTTATAAAAATTATATGGATTCTTATCAAAGAAAGACAGGATTGACGGAGGCTATTCAAACAGGCGTGGGTCAACTAAATGGGATTCCGGTAGCGATTGGGATTATGGATTTTCAATTTTTGGGGGGTAGTATGGGATCCGTAGTCGGGGAAAAAATAACCCGCTTGATTGAGTACGCTACCAATCAATTTCTACCTCTTATTATAGTGTGCGCTTCGGGGGGTGCGCGCATGCAAGAAGGAAGTTTAAGCTTGATGCAAATGGCTAAAATATCGTCTTCCTTACATGATTATCAATCAAATAAAAAGTTATTTTATGTAACAATTCTTACGTCTCCTACTACAGGTGGGGTAACAGCAAGTTTTGGTATGTTGGGAGATATCATTATTGCAGAACCCAATTCCTACATTGCATTTGCGGGTAAAAGAGTAATTGAACAAACATTAAATAAAACAGTACCTGAAGGTTTACAAGCGTCTGAGTATTTATTCCATAAGGGCTTATTCGACCTAATCGTACCTCGTAATCTTTTAAAAAGCGTTTTGGGTGAGTTATTTAAACTTCACGGCTTCTTTCCTTTGAATTCCAATTCAATATTCAATGAAGTAGATCGCACTAAGACTAAGAAAAATGATTTCTAGCAAACAAAGAAGTAGTTATCTTATCAGAAATCTCAGAATAAAATTTAAAAAGAATGGAATTTTTTTTGGTCACCTAAGATCGAATTGTAGAACGAATCGAAAGTTGAAGATAACTCTTTCTTTATTAAATTAGAAGACAAGAACAAAGCATAAAGAAATCAAGAAAAAGACTCAAGTTTATTGTCATACGTATCTTTCATGTAGAGAGATGGATAAACCCATTTTTGGGGTTCGACATTCGTCGTACTTATTCTATATACTTATTTTAACTATATAGATACTGAAATTTATAGATACTTAATAAATATCTAATATGTAATAATATTAATTCTAATTAGTAATAATTAGTATAATTATAAAAATGAAATTTTTTCTAAAAAAATACCTAAAAAAAATAAACAATAATAGGTACAAATAGCAAATCGAGGTACCGATTTTATGACAACTTTCAATCTTCCCCCTATTTTTGTGCCTTTAGTCGGCCTAGTATTTCCGGCAATTGCGATGGCTTCTTTATTTCTTTATGTTCAAAAAAACAAAATTATTTAGAGCAGGGAAGCTCCAATCTCAGCCGCGTTTTTGAAACTTAGACTTGTAACCTAACACATATATTTATTTTTTTTTTTCAGGAAATATAATTTACCCTTAATTTTCGCGGAAGATAAAAGAAAAAGTTCCTAGACCCGCAGAAAATGATCCATTAGTAAATGAATTCTAACTAGTTTCAATCAGATCAGGATCAAGATCAGGGTCGATGAGTGTGGATGTAAAATTAGTGGATATAGATCCATATAGATATTGGAATCATATAAAGGGTACGTTATTATTTTAGATCTAAGCAATTTGATGAATTACTCCTAAAGGTTCACATCAAACTAGTGCTAGTTCAGATTAAACTAGTACTAGTTGATGAGAGTTCAACTAGGAACCAAAATAAACAAAGTAAAAATTATTATCATTTGTGGTAGTCTCTCAATTCCAATAAAATGCAATCGGATCAAGTATGATTTGTCGATCAGAACATATATGGATAGAACTTATAACGGGGTCTCGAAAATTAAGTAATTTTTGCTGGGCTCTTATCATTTTTTTAGGTTCATTAGGATTCTTATTGGTTGGTATTTCCAGTTATCTTGGTAGAAATTTGATATCGTTTGTTCCGTCTCAGCAGATCTTTTTTTTCCCACAAGGGATCATTATGTCTTTCTACGGGATCGCGGGTCTCTTTATTAGTTCCTATTTGTGGTGCACAATCTACTGGAATGTAGGTAGTGGCTATGATCGATTCGATAGAAAGGAAGGGCTAGTGTGTATTTTTCGTTGGGGATTTCCTGGAAAAAATCGTCGCATATTCCTCCGATTCTTTATAAAAGATATTCAATCCGTTAGAATAGAAATGAAAGAGGGTATTTATGCTCGTCGTGTCCTTTATATGGGCATCAAAGGCAGGGAGGCTATTCCGCTGACTGGTACTGATGATAATTTGACTACCCGAGAAATTGAACAAAGGGCCGCGGAATTGGCCTATTTCTTGCGCGTACCAATTGAAGTCTTTTAAGAAAAGTAGCTTGCTTTGGCAGCGGGGGTTAAAAGATAAGATAGAAGAATCGTGTTTTTTTCTATAATAAAAGTTTAATTAGAAGGTTCAGTCGAGTCAAAGTCGCCGTATATGGCATAACCATAAAACTCCTTTTGTGGTTTTTTATGCGTATCCAAATCTATGCAACTCAATTGAAACAAGTAATAGATTGAACTGCGTCGTTCAATTCATCTTATATATTAAACAAAAAAATTTATAAAGAAAAAATGGTTCTTTTTTTTTTTATAGGTTTGATACCTTGTCTAGAACTCATTTTGAAAGAACTATTTGATCACATAGAGTCAACAAACGAAGCAGGTTAATTCAAAATTAACAGGTTAAAAATGGCAAAAAAGAAAGCATTCACTACTCTTTTCTATCTTGCATCTATAGTATTTTTGCCCTGGTGGCTTTCTCTTTCATTTACTAAAAGTATGGAATCCTGGGTTACTAATTGGTCCACTACGGGGAAATCTGAAATATTCTTGAATGATATTCAAGAAAAAATTATTCTGGAAAAGTTCATAGACTTAGAGCAAATCCTCTTCTTGGATCAAATGATCAAGGAATCCTCGGAGACACATCTAGAAAAGTTTCCTATAGAAATCCACAAAGAAACGATACAATTAATCAAGATATACAACGAGGATCTTATCCATATGATTTTGCACTTCTCGACCAATCTAATCTGTTTTATTATTCTAATCGGTTATTCTATTTTAGGTAATAACGAACTTGTTCTCATTAATTCTTGGGTTCAGGAATTCCTATATAACTTAAGTGATACAGTAAAAGCTTTTTCGATTCTTTTAGTAACCGATTTATGTATCGGATTTCATTCACCCCATGGGTGGGAACTGATGATTGGTTATGTCTACAAAGATTTTGGATTTGGGAATAATGATCAAATAGTATCTGGTCTTGTTTCCACCTTTCCAGTTATTCTGGATACTTTTTTTAAATATTGGATTTTCCGTTATTTAAATCGTCTATCTCCATCACTTGTAGTTATTTATCATGCAATGAATGATTGATATTGATAAATGATCTACCAATATTAATCTAATCAATTCTCATGTTTCTTACTCTCTAGTTCTATATAAGCATTACAAAGTTTCTATACGGGGATTTTCTCCTATAGTAGTCCAGTAAAAGGATTCCATTAAATAGCAGAATCGTGGATAGGGAACTATACTAGCGACCTACTCAATTTATTGTAGAAATTTTCGGATCAATGATTAGACCATGCAAACTAGAAATACTTTTTCTTGGATAAAGGAAGAGATTACTCGATCTATTTCGGTATCGCTCATTATATATATCCTAACGTGGACATCCATTGCAAGTGGATATCCCGTTTTTGCCCAGCAGGGTTATGAAAATCCACGAGAAGCAACTGGGCGTATTGTCTGCGCCAATTGCCATTTAGCTAATAAGCCTGTGGATATTGAGGTTCCACAAGCGGTACTTCCAAATACTGTATTCGAAGCAGTTGTTCGAATTCCTTATGATAAACAAGTGAAACAAGTTCTTGCTAATGGTAAGAAGGGGGGTTTGAATGTGGGAGCTGTTCTTATTTTACCGGAGGGGTTTGAATTAGCCCCTTCCGACCGTATTTCTCCCGAGATGAAGGAAAAGATAGGCAATTTATCTTTTCAGAGCTACGGCCCCGCTAAAAAAAATATTCTTGTGATAGGTCCTGTCCCTGGTCAAAAATATAGTGAAATAACCTTTCCTATTCTTTCCCCCGACCCCGCTAATAAAAAAGATGTTTACTTCTTAAAATATCCTATATATGTAGGGGGAAATAGGGGTCGGGGTCAGATTTATCCCGACGGAAGCAAGAGTAACAATACAGTTTATAATGCTACAGGAGCGGGTATAGTAAGTAAAATTTTACGAAAAGAAAAGGGCGGATATGAAATATCCATAACAGATCCATCGGATGGACGTCAAGTGCTTGATATTATACCTCCCGGACCAGAACTTCTTGTTTCAGAAGGCGAGTCGATCAAATTGGATCAACCATTAACGAGTAATCCTAATGTGGGTGGATTTGGTCAGGGAGAGGCAGAAATAGTACTTCAAGATCCATTACGTATCCAAGGTCTTTTGTTCTTCTTGGCATCTGTTATTTTGGCACAAATCTTTTTGGTTCTTAAAAAGAAACAATTCGAGAAGGTTCAATTGGCCGAAATGAATTTCTAGACTCGAAGATTTATGGACATCCGGTTCGTAAATCTTCGAGTCTAGAAATTCGTGGTCTCAATTATGTATGATCGAGAAAATAAATTTGGAAAATCTTTTTTTTTTTTTACTTTAAACAAAAAACAAACGAAAAAATTTTTCGTTTTTTTATGTTATAGCATTTCTTACTTTTTCGCCTCTTTTTTTGTTGTTTTTAGCAAAATTGAAGTGGTCTAAATATAGGACTATTACCCGATTGTAATGTCCTAAAAGTAGGCTAGATGTTAGCATAAGTAAGCGCGTAATATTAATATAACGAACTATAAATGTGGGGAACACATAATTTTAGGAATCATTAGTTCCTAGTCCTTGACACAAGAAAGGGATGTAGAAAATTCCTTTTCTTGTGTCGAAATAGGAATGAGTTTTTAGCCTATTCGCTAAAAAT